GAATGAAATTAACTTATTTCAAATGAAATAAGCTGTTTTCATCTAATTTTTTTTTTTTTTTTTTTTTTATACTCACATTTAAGTGGTATATATAACTTAAATGTAAATATATATTTAGATATTTAAATAAATAAAAAAAGTACATTTTAAAAAATAAATCTTTATAAATCTAGATAATTTAAAATTCCAATATAGACATTTCCGAGAATTAAAAGATCAACTTCATATAAATAGATAGATGATTATAATAAATTTATTTTTAATATTAATTTATAACAATGTTTATAATGTTAGATTATATTATATACTAATAAATTGATAATACTGTTATTCATCTATGAATCTTAAGGTTTTTTTTTATATGAATATAGATATCTATTAATCAATTAAATATTTATATACATATATATATATATTAATCTTAACTTGGTATATCGTTTATTTATTTTTAATATTTATATAATTATAAAAGATAAATATTCATTTAAAATAAATATATGATAAAGTATTTATAAATAAATTTAATATTTATAAAATTTATTAAAAAAAAAAAAAAAAAAAAAAATTAGATGAACCTTAAATATTAATTAAATTACTAACGACCAGTATGATTTTTTTTTATTATTTTATTTAATTATTATTTCAGTTTATATATTAATTTTTTTTTATTATTTATATTATTATAATTAATAATATGAATTTTAAAATTAAATTAAAAAATTAATAGTAAGATTAAGTGTAATTGATTTTTTTATAAAGGTTAAGGTTCATCTAATTTTTTTAATGAAAAACGGTATATTACTTAGGGGGTAATTGCTGATCAGGAGATACTACTAACTCATTTTATTTAAGTTTAGTTTTATTTTTTTTTTATATTGATTTATTAATGTTATTTAATTTGGTATATATTTACATATATTATTTAATGTTATTTTATAATTTTATTAATATAAAAGTTTTATTTGGCTTTAAATTTTATTATTGATTTATTTTATATGAAAGTTTTTGCGTGTATTTTTGCTTATTTAAATAGTAAGTAAAATTTAATTATATTTTCAGTAAATAATATTATTATATTATTAATTAAGGAAATTTAGAAATAGTAGTTTCATAGAGTTTGGCTAAATTTGTACTAGCAGCTGCGGTTATATAAATGATATAAATAAAATTTGTTTAGTGTGAGTTAAAATTTATTAAAAAAAATTAGACGAAACCTTAAATATTAATTAAATTACTAATGACTAATCTAATTTTTTTTAATTATTTAATTTAATTATTACTTTAGTTTATGCATTATTTTTTTTTATTATTTATATTATTATAATTTATAATATGAATTTTGAAATTAAATTAAAAAATTAATAGAAAGATTAAATGTAATTAATTTTTTTATAAAGGTTAAGGTTCATCTAATTTTTTTAATGAAAAACGGTATATTACTTAGGGGGTGATTGCTGATCAGGAGATACTACTAACTCATTTTATTTAAGTCTAGTTTATTTTTTTTTATATATTGACTCATTAATGTTATTTAATTTAATATATATGTATATTATTATTTAATATTATTTTATAATTTAATTAATATAAAAGTTTTATTTTGGCTTTGAATTTTATTATTGATTTATTTTATATGTAAGTTTTTGCGTGTATTTTTGTTTATTTAAATAGTAAGTAAAATTTAATTATATTCTCAGTAAGTAGAATTATTAATCAAGGAAATTTGGAAATAGTAATTTCATAGAGTATTGGCTAAATTTGTGCCAGCAGCCGCGGTTACACAAATAATACAAATAAAATTTGTTCAGTGTGAGTTAAAATTTATTATATAAAAATAATATTAGATTTATTAGGTGAAATTTTAAATTTAAAAATTTTTATTATGAAGGTTTTGAAGCTTGTAAATTTTATTTATAAACTAGGATTAGATACCCTATTATTTAAAATGTAATTTCATTCACTAAGGTAGTAGTAGTTATGTTCTTGAAACTTAAAAAATTTGGCGGTATTTTAGTCTATTCAGAGGAACCTGTCCTGTAATTGATAATCCACGATGAACCTCACTTAAATTTGTTTTTCAGTTTATATACCGTCGTTATCAGAATATTTTATTAGAATAATAATTTTCTATAATTTTTATGAGAATTTATATCAGATCAAGGTGTAGCTTATGTTTAAGTAGAGATGGGTTACAATAAATTTATTTAAACGGATCTAATTTTGAAATGTTTAGTGAAGGTGGATTTGATAGTAAAATTTTAAAGATTGTTAATTTGATTTTAGCTCTAGAATATGCACACATCGCCCGTCGCTCTTGCTATTAAGGTAAGATAAGTCGTAACATAGTAGATGTACCGGAAGGTGTATCTAGAATGACAATTTAAAGCTTATTTAGTAAAGCATTTCATTTACATTGAAAAGATTTTTGTGCAAATCAATATAAATTGATCAAAATTTATTTATTATTTTATTTTGTTTTTGAATTAATATATTAAAAATAATTATATAATTAAGTGTTTTAGTAATTTTTAATGAAAAAATAATATTAATAATAGTGGATTAGTATTGTGAAAGATAATTGAAATATTTTGAAAAATTTTTGTGTTAAAAGAAAATTTAATTTATTGTACCTTGTGTATCAGGGTTTATCAAATAATTAATATGTATGTTATTAATCTCGATTTTATAAGAGTTAATAGTTTATTAAAGTTAATGTGTCAAAATTATTTTAAATAAATTATTAGAAATGAAATGTTATTCGTTTATAAAGGTATCTAGTTTTTTTAGAAATAAATTTAATTTACAAATTTTTGATTTTTTAGTTATTTATTTAATTGAAAAATTTATTTATTTGAATATTTTAAGGGATAAGCTTTAAAATAAATTATTAAAAATTAATAGTGGTAGTATAAAATGTATGCTTAGAATTAGCAATCATTATAAAGTTTGTTATAAATTATTTTATAAATTATATTATTTATTATATTTTAATTTATTTATAAAAATTTTTTTATTAATTGTATATAAAAAGGAATAATGATAGAATTAGTATATTTTTTTGTTTATGTAATTTTATGAGATAAGTTTATATAAAGAACTCGGCAAAAATTTTACCCGCCTGTTTAACAAAAACATGTCTTTTTGAGTTATTTTTAAAGTCTGACCTGCCCACTGAAGTTATTTAAATGGCCGCAGTATTCTAACTGTGCAAAGGTAGCATAATCATTAGTCTTTTAATTGAAGGCTGGTATGAACGGTTGGACGAGGTATAAGCTGTTTCATATAAATTTATAATAGAATTTTATATTTTAGTCAAAAAGCTAAAATTTAATTAAAAGACGAGAAGACCCTATAAATCTTTATACTTTACATTATTTAAATTTTTTAGATTAATTTTATTTTTATAATTTAAAGTATTTTGTTGGGGTGATATTAAAATTTAATGAACTTTTAATTATTTAAAATCATTAATTTATGAGTTATTGATCCATTAGTAGTGATTATAAGATTAAGTTACTTTAGGGATAACAGCGTAATTTTTTTGGAGAGTTCATATCGATAAAAAAGTTTGCGACCTCGATGTTGGATTAAGATATATTTTTAGGTGTAGCCGCTTAAATGTGAAGTCTGTTCGACTTTTAAATTCTTACATGATCTGAGTTCAGACCGGCGTAAGCCAGGTTGGTTTCTATCTTTAATATATTATAATATCTTAGTACGAAAGGACCAGGTATTAGAATAATAACATTTTATATGAGGAATATGATTAATATATTATACACTATTTTGGCAGATTAGTGCAATAAATTTAGAATTTATTTATGTAATTTATATTACAAATAGTACTTGTTTTTTATAGAATTTATTTTATCAATTATTGGGAGTTTAATTTTGGTAATTTGTGTTTTAGTTAGAGTGGCTTTTTTAACTCTTTTGGAACGGAAGGTTTTGGGTTATATTCAGATTCGTAAGGGACCAAATAAAGTGGGGTTGATAGGAATCCCCCAACCTTTTTGTGATGCGATTAAGTTATTTACTAAGGAACAAACTTACCCTCTTTTGTCAAATTATATTTCTTATTATTTTTCTCCTATTTTTTCTTTATTTTTATCTTTGGTTGCTTGGTTGTGCATTCCTTTATTTGTTAAGCTGTTTTCATTTAATTTAGGTTTATTATTTTTTTTATGCTGTACTAGTTTAGGTGTGTACACTGTTATAATTGCTGGTTGATCTTCTAATTCTAATTATGCGTTATTAGGGGGTTTACGGGCTGTAGCACAAACTATTTCTTATGAAGTTAGAATAGCATTAGTTTTATTATCTTTTGTATTTTTAATTGGAAGTTATAATATTTTAGATTTTTTTTATTATCAAAAAAGTATTTGATTTTTGGTAATTTTATTTCCTATTAGTTTGGTTTGGTTTTGTATTTGTTTAGCTGAAACTAATCGTACTCCCTTTGATTTTGCAGAAGGTGAATCGGAGTTAGTTTCTGGGTTTAATATTGAATATAGAAGAGGGGGTTTTGCTTTAATTTTTATAGCTGAATATGCTAGAATTTTATTTATAAGTATGTTATTTTGTGTAATTTTTTTAGGTTGTGATGTATTTAATGTTATATTTTATGTTAAGTTAACATTTATTTCATTTGTTTTCATTTGAGCTCGGGGGACTTTACCTCGGTTTCGTTATGATAAATTAATGTATTTAGCTTGAAAGAGTTTTTTACCTTTTTCATTAAATTTTTTATTATTTATTATTGGGTTAAAGCTAATGTTGATTTATTATATGTGGTTAATAAAATTTAGTAAAGTCAATAGAAAGGTTGATTTCTATCTTATGTTTTCAAAACATATGCTTGTTCAAGCTCATTAACTAATTAATTAAATTGTCTCATCATTTATTTATTAATGGGTTAATGATGTAATACAAGAAGTAAATTACAGTTAAGATTTGTCCTACTAATACATAAGGTTCTTCTACTGGTCGTGCTCCAATTCATGTTAATAAAATTACTGTAACAACTATAGTTCAAAATAAGATTTTGTTAATAGGGTAGAATTGGATACCCCGAAATTTTCTTAAGTGATAGAATGGAAGAATTGCTAAAATGGCGATTGAGAGGACTAGGGCAATTACTCCTCCAAGTTTATTTGGAATAGACCGTAGAATTGCATAAGCAAATAGGAAGTATCATTCTGGTTGAATATGCACTGGGGTAACTAATGGGTTGGCAGGAATGAAATTATCTGGGTCTCCTAATAAGTAGGGGTTAATTAGTGTTAATAGAATTAGTGCTGCTATTATAATAACAAATCCTACAATATCCTTGTATGAGAAGTAGGGGTGGAAGGGAATTTTATCAATATTAGAATTTAGTCCGATGGGGTTATTAGATCCTGTTTGATGGAGGAATAATAAATGAATTAAGGTTATTGCTAATACAATAAACGGTAGGATGAAGTGGAATGTGAAGAATCGTGTAAGTGTGGCGTTATCTACAGCGAATCCTCCTCATACTCATTGAACTAAGTCAATTCCTAAATAGGGAATAGCTGATAATAAATTAGTAATAACTGTGGCACCTCAAAAAGATATTTGACCTCAGGGTAATACATATCCTATGAATGCTGTTGCTATTACTAGGAATAAAATTAGTACTCCTACTAGTCAGGTAGGAGTGAATAAATAAGATCCGTAGTAGATTCCACGTCCAACATGTAGGTAAATACAAATGAAGAAAAATGATGCACCGTTGGCGTGAAGAGTCCGTAATAATCATCCATAATTTACATCACGACAAATGTGATTTACACTATTGAATGCTAAATTGATGTCTGCAGTATAATGTATAGCTAAAAATAATCCTGTTAGAATCTGAATGATTAAACATAGGCCCAGTAATGAACCGAAATTTCATCATGCTGAAATATTAATTGGGGCTGGAAGATCTACTAGTGCATTATTTGCAATTTTAAATAAAGGGTGTTGGGTTCGTAAAGGTTTGTTCATTAGTTTATTTGTCGAAGAGGTCCGTAAAATAATTTAGTAATTTTTACTACTGCGATTAATGTAATTAATAAATAGTTTATTAATAAAATAGTAATAAAGTTTGTTGGGTAATTATATAGTTTATGGAGACTTAAAGAGTTTTCGGGTATAGTTAAGTTAAAGTTATATAAAGGTTGTATTTCTAAATTTTGGATAAATGAAGATGTAGATATTTTATCTAAAAATGCAGCAATTAGTGTAGTAGTCAATATAATTATTAAACAGATAGTTGTTAATTTTATTGAAAGTGAAAATATTTCATTTGATGCTAGGGAAGTTACATAAATGAATAGAACCAATATACCCCCTAAAAAAATTAAAAATAAGACATATGAAAATCAGAATCTTTTAGCTATTAGTCCAGTAATTAAACAAATTTGTAATGTTTGAATTAATAGTATTAATCCTATTGCTAAGGGGTGGTTTATTTGAATAAAAATTAATCTTGAGATTAGTGTTGAAGAATATAAGAAGAGTTGTATGATTTCAGGAGGTAGTTTATTTAAAATATTAATTTTGGGGATTAATGATAAAGTTATTTCTTTTCTCTTGAAGTTTTAAAAGACAAAATCTTATTTTTGGTTTACAAGACCAATGTTTTTATTAAACTATTAAAACTAATGTTAATGAGTTTATATTGAGGATTGCCTTGTTTTTTATTTTTAATAGGTATTTTTGTTTTTGTTTCTAATCGTAAGCATTTATTATCTATGCTTTTAAGTTTGGAATATATTGTATTAAGCTTATTTTTTCTTTTGTTCATTTATTTAAATTTAATGGATTATAGAAGATTTTTTAGTATAATATTTTTAACTTTTAGAGTGTGTGAAGGTGCTTTGGGTCTTTCAATTTTAGTTTCTATAATTCGAACACATGGGAATGATTATTTTCAATCGTTTAATGTATTACAATGTTAAAATTGATTTTTATAACACTTTTTATTAGTCCTATTTGTTTTATGAATGGTTTATTTTGAATGGTTCAGAATTTATTATTTATTGTAACTTTTGTTTTCATTATTTTAAATTATTGTACTAATTATTTTGTAAATATTTCATATTTTCTAGGATTTGATGTTATTTCTTACGGTCTTATTTTATTGAGATTTTGAATTTGTACACTTATAATTAGTGCTAGTGAGTCTGTTTATAAGTACAATAATTATAAAAATTTATTTTTATTTAATGTTTTGATTTTGTTGATTTTTTTGGTATTAACTTTTAGAAGAATGAATTTATTTATATTTTATTTATTTTTTGAAAGAAGATTAATTCCTACTTTATTTTTAATTTTGGGTTGAGGGTATCAGCCAGAGCGTCTTCAGGCTGGGGTTTACTTGTTATTTTATACATTGTTGGTTTCTTTACCTATGTTGGTTGGAATTTTTTATTTATACAATAATTTAAATACAATAAATTTTTATTTATTGAGTAATTATATATTTAATTATGATTTGTTATATTTATCTTTAATTTTAGCTTTTTTAGTTAAAATACCTATATTTTTAGTTCACTTGTGACTTCCTAAGGCTCATGTTGAAGCTCCGGTTTCAGGATCAATAATTTTAGCTGGGATTATACTTAAGTTAGGTGGTTATGGTTTATTACGAGTTTTTTCTTTTTTGCAGTTAAGAGGTATTAAATATAATTATGTTTGAGTTAGAGTTAGACTTGTGGGAGGAGTTTTAATTAGTTTGGTTTGTTTGCGTCAAACTGATTTAAAGGCTTTAATTGCTTATTCATCAGTTGCTCATATAGGAATTGTTTTAGGGGGCTTAATAACTTTAACTTATTGAGGTCTTTGTGGTTCTTATACTTTAATAATTGCTCATGGGTTATGTTCGTCTGGATTATTTTGTTTAGCTAATATTACATATGAACGATTAGGGAGTCGGAGTTTATTAATCAATAAGGGTTTATTGAATTTTATACCTTCAATAACTTTATGATGATTTTTGTTAAGAGCTTGTAATATAGCTGCACCTCCTTCTTTAAATTTATTGGGGGAAATTTCTTTGTTAAATAGAATTGTAAGTTGATCTTGGGTTACTATAATTTCTTTGTCTTTATTATCTTTTTTTAGTGCTGCTTATACTTTATATTTATACGCTTATAGTCAACATGGAAAGATTTTTTCAGGAGTTTATTCATTTAGAGGGGGTAAGATTCGTGAATTTTTTTTATTGTTTCTTCATTGATTTCCTTTAAATCTATTAATTTTAAAGAGAGATATTTGTTTATTTTGACTTTAGATCTAAATAGTTTATTTAAAATATTGATTTGTGGTGTCAATGAAATGAGGTTCATCATTTTAGATCGTGAAATATTTATCAATTTGTAGAATTAGATTTTTAATTTTAATTACTATTAGAATTAGCTTCTTTACTTCTAGATTAGTGTTTTTGTTAAATGATTATTCTTTATTTTTGGAGTGAGAGGTTGTCAGTTTAAATTCAACTAGAATTGTGATGACTTTTTTGTTTGATTGAATAAGATTATTATTTATATCATTTGTTCTGTTAATTGCTTCATTAGTAATTTATTATAGAAAGGAATATATGAGAGGAGATACAAATATTAATCGTTTTATTATATTAGTTTTAATGTTTGTATTGTCAATAATATTATTAATTATTAGTCCTAATTTAATTAGAATTTTATTAGGATGAGATGGTTTAGGATTAGTGTCTTATTGTTTAGTTATTTATTTTCAAAATGTTAAATCTTATAATGCTGGGATACTTACTGCCCTATCTAATCGGATTGGGGATGTGGCCTTTTTATTAGCAATTGCTTGAATATTAAATTATGGAAGTTGAAATTATGTCTTTTATTTAGAAAGCATGAAGGATAACATTGAAATAGAAATTATTGGGGCATTAGTTATGTTAGCTGCTATAACTAAAAGAGCTCAGATTCCCTTTTCTTCTTGGTTACCTGCTGCTATAGCAGCTCCTACTCCTGTATCAGCTTTAGTTCATTCTTCAACTCTGGTAACTGCTGGGGTTTATTTATTGATTCGATTTAATATTTTATTAAGAGGTAGATGGTTGGGGGATTTATTATTGTTGCTTTCTGGGTTAACAATATTTATAGCGGGATTAGGAGCTAATTTTGAATTTGATTTAAAGAAGATTATTGCTCTTTCTACATTAAGACAATTAGGCCTTATAATAAGAATTTTATCTATAGGTTTTTATAAGCTTGCTTTTTTTCATTTATTAACCCATGCATTATTTAAGGCATTATTATTTATGTGTGCTGGAGCTATTATTCATAATATAAATAATTCTCAGGACATTCGATTGATAGGGGGATTGGGAGTGTATATACCTCTGACTTCTGGGTGTTTTAATGTGGCTAATTTAGCTTTGTGTGGTATGCCTTTTTTAGCTGGGTTTTATTCTAAGGATTTGATTTTAGAAGTTGTTTCGTTAAGTTATATTAATATATTTTCTTTTTTTCTTTATTTTTTTTCCACTGGGCTGACTGTCTGTTATTCTTTCCGGTTGGTTTATTATAGAATAACTGGGGAATTAAATTGTGGTTCTTTAAATATGTTGAGAGATGAAGGTTGAGTTATATTGCGAGGTATAAGTGGTTTATTAATAATGAGAATTGTTGGAGGTAGAATACTAAGTTGATTAATTTTTCCTACTCCTTATATAATTTGTTTACCTAGTTATTTAAAATTATTAACTTTATTTGTTTGTGTGGTAGGAGGTGTATTGGGTTATTTAATTTCTAATGTTTCTTTATTTTATTTTAATAAGTCTTTGCATAATTATCTAGTGAGTTATTTTTCTGGTTCTATATGATTTATACCTTATATTTCTACTTATGGAATTATAAACTATCCTTTAGTTTTAGGAATAAGAGTGTATAAATCTTTTGATCAGGGTTGATCAGAATTTTTAGGAGGTCAAAATTTATATAATGAATTAGTTAAATATTCTCAGTATGTATCTGTTATGCACAATAATAATTTAAAGGTTTATCTTTTATTATTTGTTTTATGAATTATTTTCTTGTTTTCATTTTTTTTAATTTTTTATTCAAGTAGCTTAAAATAGAGCATAACACTGAAGATGTTAGGGTAATTGAATAATTCTTGGATGTAGTGTATTGTATTTAGTAATTTATAAAAATAGAAAATTTTATTTTTACAATGAAAATGTAATGTTTTTATTAAACTATATAAATAGAAGTACAAATGGAGTTTAACCATTAAAAGATAAAAGTTAGCAGCTTTTTCTTGAACGTCATACTTCCTTAATTGGAGATTAATCTCAGTTCTATCATTAACAGTGATAAGCCTCTTTTTGGCTTCAATTAATATTTAGTTATAGAATAAGGGTATAAAATACCTAAGATTAGGTCGAAACTAATTGCAATAAATCGCTTCATATTCTGAGTTGTAAGGTAGATTGATATTTCAATACTTTTTGAATGCAAATCAAATGTTATAATTAACTACAACCCTAATTTGATCAATTTAATATTCCTTGGTTTCATTCATGGTATAGTCCAATAATTAAGATAATAATAAACACAATTCTTGTTGTAGTTCATATAATGACATTAGAAATTGAAATGATTAAAATTATAGGTAAAATAAGGGCAATTTCTACATCAAAAATTAAGAAAATAATTGTAATTAAAAAAAATCGAAGCGAAAAAGGTAGTCGTGAAGAAGACTTGGGGTCAAATCCACACTCAAAGGGGGAACATTTTTCACGGTCTGTTAGTGCTTTTTTTGATAAAATGGAAGCTAGGGTTATAACTACACTGGTGATGATAATTAGAATTGATGCTATAATAGTAATTGAAAAAATTATCTATACTACTAATTAGTAGACCTTATGATTGGAAGTCAAATATACTTATATACTATATAGATAAAAATTAGTTATCCTCCTCATCAATAAATTGAAATATAAAGGAATAACCAAACAATATCAACGAAATGTCAATATCATGCAGCTGCTTCAAACCCAAAGTGGTGAGTTTTAGAAAAGTGGTTGTTTAAATGTCGAATTAAGCATACTAGAAGAAATGTTGTTCCAATTAATACGTGAATTCCGTGGAATCCTGTTGCTATGAAAAAGGTAGAACCATAAACTGAATCTGCAATGGTAAATGGTGCTTCGATATATTCATATGCTTGCAGAATAGTAAAATAGACTCCTAAAAGAACTGTAAAAAATAATCCTTGTGTTGCTTGAGAGTGATTACCTTCTATTAAACTATGGTGTGCCCATGTAACAGTAACTCCTGAAGATAATAAAATGGCTGTATTTAATAGTGGAATTTGGAATGGATTAAAGGGTTGAATTCCTGCAGGGGGTCATATAGCTCCTAGTTCAATGGCCGGGGATAAACTTCTGTGGAAAAAAGCTCAGAAAAAAGATACAAAAAATAAAACTTCTGATAAAATGAATAGAATTATTCCTCACCGTAATCCTAATGTTACAGGTAAGGTGTGTAGTCCTTGAAAAGTTCCTTCTCGAGATACATCTCGTCATCATTGATAAACTGTTAAAATAGTAATAATATTCCCCAATGCAAACAATGAAATATCATATTGATGGAATCATTTTACTAATCCTGAGACAGAGGTTATGGCCCCGATTGCTCCTGTTAAAGGTCAGGGGCTATAATCTACTAAATGAAATGGGTGGTTTGAGTGTGTTGACATTAATTTACTTCTCTAGAGTATAGTGTACTTAGAACTGCAAATACATACGATTGAATAATAGCAACTGCTGATTCTAGAACTAATAAAGCAATTTGACCAATTAATAATAATGATACAATTGCGTAAGAAAGGGAAGGTCCAGTGTTTCCTAAAAGAGTAAGTAATAAATGTCCTGCAATTATATTAGCTGCTAATCGAACAGCTAAAGTCCCAGGTCGAATAATATTACTAATTGTTTCAATGCATACTATAAATGGTATAAGAACTGCTGGGGTTCCTTGAGGCACTAGGTGAGCGAATATGTGTTGCGTGTGATTAATTCATCCATAAAGTATGAAACATAATCATAGAGGTAGAGCTAGTGTAAGTGTAAGTGTTAAGTGACTTGTTCTTGTGAAAATATAAGGAAATAATCCTATAAAATTATTAAATAAAATTAATGAAAATAAAGAGACAAAAATAAAAGTTGATCCTGAATGTCCTGATGGACCAAGAAGAGTTTTGAATTCCTTATGAAGTGTAATAAGAATTGAATTTCAAAAAATATGTCATCGTGAAGGTATTAATCAGTAGGCAGAAGGAATTATAAGAAGTCCTAAAAATGTTCTTATTCAATTTAATGATAAATTGAAAATACTTGATGAAGGGTCGAATACAGAGAATAGATTTGTTATCATTTTCAGTTTAAAGAAGTTGTTGAATATTTGCTTGAAATTTCTGATTTAGGTGTTTTAGGAATTACAGAGTAATAATTTATTATACTAAACAAGATAAAAGTAATTGAAAAGATAATAAATAAACTTAATCAACCAATTGGGGCTATTTGAGGCACCAAAAAATATTAAATAGTTTAATAATTTTAGTTTGACATACTAATGTTATTTTTTAACTAATTTTTTCCATTAGAAGTAAGTGCTAATTTACTATAAGATGGTTTAAGAGACCAGTACTTGCTTTCAGTCATCTAATGAAAATTATGAATTAGTTCTATTAGTTACTCATTTGATAAAATGATTTACAGGAAGTCTTTCAATTACAATAGGTATAAATCTGTGATTAGCCCCACAAATTTCTGAACATTGACCGTAAAATAACCCAGGTCGGTTTATTAGGAAATTAGTTTGGTTTAATCGACCAGGGGTTCCGTCTACCTTTACACCTAAGGCTGGCACTGTTCACGAGTGAATCACATCTGCGGCTGTTACTAAAATTCGAATCTGTGAATTTATAGGAAGAACTACACGGTTGTCAACATCTAGAAGTCGGAATCCGTCTGTTGTTAATTCGTTAGTCGGAATTATATATGAATCAAATTCCACGTTTATAAAGTCTGAATATTCATAACTTCAATATCATTGGTGTCCAATAGCCTTTAATGTAACCGAGGGCTCATTAATTTCATCTAATAAATATAGTAATCGAAGGGAGGGGAAAGCAATAAATAGTAGTACAATTGCTGGAAGAATTGTTCAAATTATTTCAATAGTTTGACCATGTAAAAGATTTCGGTTAGTATATGAATTAAAGAATAATATAAATATTAAATAACCTACTAATGTTGTAATTATTACTAAAATTATTAAAGCGTGATCATGAAAGAAGGTAAGTTGTTCTATAAGAGGAGAGGCTCTATCTTGAAGGCCAAGGGCAGCTCATGTTGTCATTAGTTTCTAATAAAAGTAAAATACTTTATATATGGAGCTTAAATCCATTGCACTAATCTGCCATATTAGATAATTAGTTAAAAGAGGTAGTTCTGAATAACTGTGTTCAGCTGGAGGGGTATTTTGAAGTCATTCAATTGAAGAACTGAGTTGTATAGGGTAAATTACTTGTCGTTGTGTTACTAAACTTTCTCAAATGATGAATAGGAAGAATAAAATTCTTAGTAAAGAAATAGATGAACCAATAGTAGAAACTACATTTCATGTTGTGTAAGCATCTGGATAGTCTGAGTATCGTCGAGGTATACCAGCTAGTCCTAAAAAGTGTTGTGGGAAGAAGGTTAAGTTTACTCCAATAAATATGATAATAAATTGACTTTTTAATCATTTAGGGTTTAATACTAGCCCTGTAAATAAAGGGTATCAGTGAACGAATCCTGCTATAATGGCAAAGACTGCTCCTATAGATAATACATAGTGGAAATGAGCTACTACATAATATGTATCATGAAGAATAATATCTACAGATGAATTGGCAAGAACTACTCCTGTTAATCCTCCTACTGTAAATAGGAATACAAATCCTAGGGCTCACAATATGGCTGGTGAATAGTTTAATTGTGTACCGTGTAATGTAGCTAGCCAACTGAAAATTTTAATACCTGTGGGTACTGCAATAATTATTGTAGCTGAAGTAAAATAGGCACGAGTATCTACATCTATTCCTACTGTGAATATGTGATGAGCTCACACAATAAATCCTAATAGACCAATTGCTATTATAGCATAAATTATTCCTAGAGATCCAAATGTTTCCTTCTTTCCTGATTCTTGACTAATAATATGGGAAATTATTCCGAATCCTGGAAGAATTAAAATATAAACTTCTGGGTGTCCAAAGAATCAAAATAAGTGTTGGTAAAGAATGGGATCTCCTCCTCCGGCGGGGTCAAAAAAGGAAGTATTTAAGTTTCGGTCTGTTAATAATATAGTAATAGCTCCCGCTAAAACTGGTAATGATAATAAAAGTAATAAAGCTGTTAATACAACTGCTCAAACGAATAGAGGTATTCGATCAAAGGTGATTCCTGTTGATCGTATATTAACTACTGTTGTAATGAAATTAACTGCTCCTAAAATTGAGGAAATACCTGCTAAGTGAAGTGAAAAAATAGCTAGATCAACTGAAGCCCCTCCGTGTGCGATAACAGATGATAGGGGCGGGTAAACTGTTCAACCTGTACCAGCTCCGTTTTCTACTATACTTCTTACTAATAGTAATGTAAGAGAAGGGGGTAATAACCAAAATCTTATATTATTCATTCGTGGAAATGCTATATCGGGAGCTCCTAATATTAAAGGAACAAGTCAATTTCCGAATCCACCAATTATAATTGGTATAACTATAAAGAAAATTATTACGAAAGCATGAGCTGTTACAATTACATTATAAATTTGATCGTCACCGATTAAAGCTCCTGGGTGACCGAGTTCAGCTCGGACTAAGATTCTAAGGGATGTTCCGACTATTCCTGCTCAGGCTCCGAAGATAAAATATAAAGTTCCGATATCTTTATGATTTGTTGAGAATAACCATTGTCGCGATTAAATGGCTGAAGTTTAGGCGATAGACTGTAAATCTATTTATAAGGATTTATTCTTTTTAATCATTATTGTATAAATTTGATCATTAGTAATTTAATTAATATTTAAGTTGGCTTTATAGTCAATAATGACATTAGACTGCAATTCTAAAGGAGTAATAAATTACTAAGGCTTAAAAGATTTATACTTATATTTATAGCTTTGAAGGCTATTAGTTTAATTAACTTAAAGCCTTATACTATAGTTTATAAGAATAAATAAATTAGAGAAATTAGGATTAGACTAAATGTAGAAATAAATGATAAAATTAATATTAACTTAAAAGAAATGTTGTTAATAGTTATATCAATAGTTCAATTATTTTCGTAATAATTAAGTATAAAAGCTGCGAAACATAATCGTAAGTAAAAAAATAATGTAATTAGTGTTATAACTGTTATAATTGTTATTAATACATATTGACTTTTTAACACTAATAATTGAATAACTAGTCATTTAGGTAAAAATCCAATAAATGGGGGTAACCCTCCTAGTGAAAGTAGATTTAAAAATAGAATAAATTTAAGAATTTTGGAGTTGAAGAATGAATTAAATAATTGGTTAATGTGGAATATTTTAAAGTTGTTGAATATAAAGGTTAGTCTGAATGATAAAAATGTATAAAAAGAAAAATAAACGCATCATATTGATTCACCTGCTTGTATGGCTGCTAGTATTCACCCTAAGTGGTTGATTGATGAAAAAGCTATTAGTTTCCGAAGAGAAGTTTGATTTAGCCCACCCAATGACCCTGTAATAGTCGAGGCAATAATTACTATAAAAATAAAAGTGTTTAGTGTTGTGTAAGAAATTAATATAAGGGGTGCAATTTTTTGTCATGTTATTAAGGTAAGAGCATTAATTCAAGAAAGTCCTTCTATAACATTGGGGAATCAAAAATGAAAGGGTGCTGCCCCTCTTTTCAGTAATAAGGATGAAATAATTATTAGATTACTATAAAAAGAATTATCTTGAATAATTGGGTAATTATTTAAATACATTATTATAATAGCAAACAGTAGAACTGCTGAGGCTATAGCTTGGGTTAAAAAATATTTTAACGAGGCTTCTGTAGATGTTAAATTGTTACTATTTATTAGGGGGATAAATGATAACAAGTTAATTTCTAGCCCTATTCAGGCTCCTAATCAAGAATTTGAAGATACAGTGATTAAGGTTCCTGTTATTAAGATAAAAAAAAATATAATTTTTGCTGAATTATTAAAAATTAAAAAGAAAAGGATTAGAACCTTTATAAATGGGGTATGAACCCAGTAGCTTAATTAGCTTATCTTTTTATTGAAACCAATATTAGGTTGATTAAATAGATGAACTCTGTTATAATTGATACTATTTGTAATAAATATATTTTGGTGTATGATGCACAAAAGTTTTTGATACTTTTAGAAATAGTTTAATTCTATTAAATATAATGAATGCAATACTAATTGCATTATTTACCCTATCAAGGTAACCCTTTTGTCAGGCAATTCATT